AACATTTGACTCCGTACCAGGAAAGAATTTAGTCGGACACTTGAAAAATAGGCCAAAAAGTCGATAGAATTATTGGATAATGGGTTTAGATAGATCCTTTCCGGTTGAGACCACGCATAAAAGTTAGATTGACATAAATTTACAAGGTAAAATTTCCATTTATTCATCAAAAATGGCGTATCCTTTGAAGCCAAAATGGATTTTCCTTGATATCTAACATAATGAGTGCAAGGATCCTTCAAAAACCACAGGATAACCTTTAAATGATTAGGAAATACTTTTGCAAGATGTTCTACTTTTCCGTAGAAATGGATTCGCTCAAGAAGGACCTGAGAGGATTTTGACCGTAAATAAGAATCTCGATTACGTAGAAAAAGAAAGATAGATTCGTATTCAGATACATAAGAATTATATAGTAACCAGAAGAGTTTTGGATTACTTTGTGAAAGTGAAAAAATGTAAATGGATTTCTGTGAAGTAAGAAGACTAGTCCACTTCCAACACTCATGAAGAATAAATCGACATAAATGCAAAGAAGAAACATCTTTCACCCAACAACGAAGGAGTTGAACCATGATTTCGAGATGGATCGGATAGGGTATTAGTACATGTAACACATAATTTAAATGTGAAAATTTGTCCTCTAAAAAGGGAAATATGGAATGAATTGATCGTAAATTATGAGATTTGACCATTTCTGACCTTTCTAAGCAAGGTGTCAATCTTGTGGAAAATGGAATTTCCATAATAAGGGAGAACCCTTCCGATATCTTTTGATAATATAAATTTTTGTTGTATCGAAAAAACAAATTTTGATTCGAATATTTAGTGGAAATAATCAAAAAATTTTGTTGATACATTCGAGTAATTAAACGTTTTACAATTCGTAAACTCAATTTATGGTCATACCTGACATTTTGTGACAACAGGGACTTATTTAAACCAGGATCATGAGCAAATACATAAATATACTCCCGAAAAATAAGTGGATATAGGAAGTCATGCTGCTGCGAGGGATCTAATTCTAAATATCCTTGAAACTCTTCCATTTTAAATTTCATAAAAAAAAAACAAGGTTTTTGGGATTCTCAAGTGATACATAGTGCGATACAGTCAAAACAAGAGTATTTATAGTTAAGAAAAAAAGAAATAATAAATAGAGTAAGATAACGAAAAAATACCTCGGTAAAAGAGAAAGTCATCAACGGATTCTCTATCCTCTCCTTTATCCATCTAATTGTTTTAGGTTCATTAAAGGATAAAAAGCTGCCTAGAAATTTTTTATTTTTGCAAGCTAATCGCTCTTTTGATTTGGGAAACAATCTCTTTATCAATATACTGCTTCTTATACACCTTCGGCTCCACCCCAGAATTATAATGGTGAATAGCTAATAGTTAGGACTCATAAAAAAAGGAGAATCCACTCACGGAAAAACCCTTTCCCGCATCAGGCACTAATATTATTTTTAACATATAATTAGATCGGAAAATTCTTCAAATTAAGAAAAGAAGCTCGTTGCTTTTTTCATCTCCCTAGAATTTGAGCTATGGGGCTCTATCCATTTATTCACTTAACCCGACTTTGAGTTTTTTTGGTTTTGCGCCAAGAATTCAAACAAAATTTTTGATCACTTCGGTAATAAAAAAATTCCTGGAATTCTCCATTGATACGACATGCTGTTTTTTCCATTCATTCCTTATTATTTTGGATCAGTCGCGGTCTTCCCAACTCTACCGATAGTATGGACGAATTGATTTCTTCATAGAAATGTGTAAAAGATGCTAGCCGCACTTAAAAGCCGAGTACTCTACCGTTGAGTTAGCAACCCCCCAAAAAAAGAAACCATATTATTAATATTAAATTAATAAATCAAAATTAAGTAAGATGGATAGATACAATCGAAATCCCAATAAAAAGAAAAGAAATTGAATTCCCCGGCGCATGAAACTTTTTAACTAGCAAGAAACTGAAAGATAAAAAGGAGAATTTATTCGAAACATCAAAATGAACGGATCAGATAAAACTACAAGAAATTATCAACTAAAAATGAAGGATATAATCCAAATTCGGAAATCCTTTCTTGCTGTCGCTTATCTTATCCTCTGCTATGTAATGAAGTAAAAAAAAAAAGGTATAACAATAGATGCAGTTATCCACAACGAATTATATTTGGTTGAGAGGCTGCTGTCAATATGAGTGTGAATGTTGAGAAAAAAATACACTTGATAACGAATACAATAAAGAAAGCAAAAAATTCTATAAAATTCTATATCTTCTATATTATAGATATAGAGAATAAGTTTTTTTCTAAAAGAAAATATAGAAATACCTAAGTATTTTATTTTATATATTCTATAAATTAAAATATATTCTATAAATTAAAAATTAATATAAAATAAATAAATAAACACAAGCATAAAGCTTGTGTTTATTTGAATGGTGCTTCCGTAATAGATAGAGATAGAAAAAAAGTTTAGGCGTAAAGAATTCATCTTGTTAATTGAATTCCAACCAAAAATACTACACGAAAAAGGTTATGACGAAATTTTCGTTATAAAACCCTTTTTTTCATTTATTCACCTGTATTTGATCTTTTTTCTCTCCATCTTCTATCAATTTCTCTTAAAAACATTGTCAATTACAACGTATGGTATTACTAATGCCTAGCACTCGTAATACCTAAAAATATTCCATTCCATAAAATAAAGAAATTGATAGGTAGGAATCAAACAGAAAGAAGCGGAGTATAAAAAAGGGTTGACCAAGTTATATATAAATCAAATAACCCCCCGTTTTTTTATTTCATTGATTGAATTCTCTTTGATTAAGGCGGAGTTACATAAAAAAACCGATTTCTTTGAAATATCTTGAACAGTTTCTGTAGGTTGAGCACCCCTTTCAAGGAAATAGAGAATATCAGGAAAATTTAAATAGGTCTGATTTTTTATTGGATCATAAAAACCAACCTTTCGAAGTGGTTTGCCATCTCTTCGGGATCGAACATCCATTGCAACGATTCGATAAAGAGTTCGTTGTTTTCTACCACAGCGTCTCAAACGAAGTTTGAGCATATGCCTCCTTTAATAAAATTCCATTAAGGAATCAGAAATAAGTAATTGGTTGAGGGGTACTATCGATATATATATTTTATCCATATTTTTGATTTTTGAGTAATCAAAAATTTTCACTTAGATATCTAGCTAATTTATACAATATATTTGAATTCTTTATTTTTTCTATGTTTCTATATGAATATGTAATGTAATTTCTTTTTTGTTTACAAAATTTTACATCCGTAAGTAAATAAATTAGATTAATAGACCTCGCTTAATTCTATTGATTGAATTAAGCGAGGTCTATTTCAAATTTAGAACTAATTAGAATTACAGAAAGGTGTTCAAAAAGACAATCTTTTTTGATTCTAAAAAGATTTTTTTTGATATAGTTAAACTATGAATAACTATTCTGATATACTGAGAATAGATACTCTTCTATTACTATATTTATATATTTACTATATATTTATATAAATAAAGAATATAAATATATAGTAATAAAAATAAAATTGGATTTTAGATTCTATATGGGTATGCTCTGGGACGGAAGGATTCGAACCTCCGAATAGCGGGACCAAAACCCGTTGCCTTACCACTTGGCCACGCCCCATTTCTATTCGTTACTACCAAACACTAATAGTGTTGCTGGTTGTTCGTCAATTCCAGTCAAAAATTTCTATGAACTAGATAGCTAATAGGATTTTGATACATGTAGATATAAAATGAAACTTCATTTATTGATCATAATATATAATTCAATTAAGATATTGGATGAAAGTACGATTTCTTCTATTCGTTTTTTTTTTTCAGAATTGAATGAAGAATTTTTGCTTGGTATACTCTAGCTTTTTACATTACTTTAGTCATTTTTAGATTAAAAGTTGAAAAATCTATTAATAACTCAAAAAAAGTATCTTTCTATGTTTAAGAATAAAAATTATGTTATGCTTAATATCTTTAGTTTGATCTGGATCTGTTTTAATTCTGCCCTTTATTCAAGCAGTTTTGTCTTGGCCAAATTGCCAGAGGCCTACGCTTTTTTGAAACCGATCGTAGATATTATGCCAGTAATCCCTATTTTCTTTTTTCTTTTGGCCTTTGTTTGGCAAGCTGCTGTAAGTTTTCGATAAGATCTTAAATACCGTGCTACAAAATTCATAATTTAGTCCCGAAAAAAAATTATAAAACAATTGATAAGATCAGATGAGTCTTACAGTATGAACCCTGAAATAAACAATTGAGATTCATATATAACCGCGAAAAAGCTAGATCAACTCATTTATAGTATAGAATTGTAAGTATAAATAAATATTCTAATTAGAATCCTCCGCAATATCTAAAAAAAAAATGAAAAATAAAGACTCAACCCAACTTTAGATTTATAAACAGATTTCTGAAAAATTTGATCTTTTTTCTATGTTCTAAAAATGGAAAATCTATTCTCTTTTTCCCAAACAAAAAAAAAGATCTCGGAGATTATGTAATGCTTACTCTCAAACTTTTTGTTTATACGGTAGTGATTTTCTTTGTTTCTCTATTCATCTTCGGATTCTTATCTAATGATCCAGGACGAAATCCCGGACGTGAAGAATAAAAAAAATTGTTTTCTTTGCTTCATTTTTCACTGTTTTTAGGATTTTATCTCTTTCACATCCTTAACCAAAAAAATGAAAAGAAAAACAATTAAAAAAAGTTTTTTCAAAAAAAAAACATAAGGGGATTAGATTAATTCGAAAGAAAATGAAAATACCAAGAGTTACCAACGTAACAGAAAGGGAAAGAGAGGGATTCGAACCCTCGGTACAAAAGATTCGTACAACGGATTAGCAATCCGACGCTTTAGTCCACTCAGCCATCTCTCCCAATTAATTTAATTGGTAAAATTTCAAATACTATCACACTTTTACTATATACTATAATAGATAGTGTAAAATTTTGTTTTTTAATTATTCATTAATAATTAATATTAATATAAGGGTTTTAGATCCTTATATAAAAGCTTTAATTTGGAATAATTTGAAGATTGAATCAAAAAATAAGAAATAGAAAAGAATTTATAGAAGAATAAAAAACTAATAAATCTATTTTAAATAGAAATTATAGTGAAATATTCTATTTTTAAGTCAAATATAAAAATTAGACACATCATTAATAATAAAAATTTAGAAATTACAAAATTACAGAAGAATACTATATATGTAAATAGCTTCTCATATCAATTTCAAATGAAAAGGTCATATGAATATGAATATGAAATAGCTCTCCTTTTTCATGTTGATTTCCACGGCCTGGCCCCGGTCGGTACCTAGCCGGGCCCCTTTTTTGTTATTCAAACAAGAAGGAAAAATAATATTAAATTTATTAAATTTAAATAATAATAGAAGACTTTTTCTATTTCTATTTTTTATAATTAAAGAATCATATTTGATCATATATTAATTACGACTAATTACTTTACTCGACAAAATATCCTTTCTATATAATAATGGGATTATAGCGGGTATAGTTTAGTGGTAAAAGTGTGATTCGTTCTAATAGCCCCTTAATGGTTAAGGGGTCCTTCGATTGGATTCATAGTCCGATCAAAAACTTTATTTCTTAAAAGGATTCAATCCTTTACCTTTCAATAAAAGATTCGAATAAGAATATACATTCTCATAATTTGTATCCAAGAGTCAACTATAATTTCATAAACATAAATTGGATTTTTAAATTACGAAACAAAATGTTCTTAATTGAATGAATACATTCAATTGAATGAGTATGAGTAAAGGGTCCATGGATAAATATAGAAAAGTTTATTTATAATCGTAACTAAATCTTTAATCTTTTATTTTTTTTTAGAAAAGATTAAAGCGAAATAGCTATTAAAAGGTGACTTTGGTTTACTAGAGACATTGAATTTTGTTTGATTTTATTAGCCCGGCGTAAACAAAAAACTTTTCCTAAGGATTCTTTCAATTCAAATATAAATAGATAACGAAGTAACTAGAAAAATTGTTAATTCCCCTCCCCCTTTCTTCTATAGGGATCATCTAGAAAGCGCCTTCTTTTGACCGCAGTAAGAGAGAAAGCCGACATAGATATTATGGGTCCAAGTTCAAAAAAAGAATCAAAGTTTTAGTTGTTATTAATAACAATTCAATATAAAAATACTAAATCAATTTGATTCTTTTTTGGGTTCACGTCTTTTATACGATGATATGGGAATTTCTCAATATTCCATAAAGGAGCCGAATGAAACCAAAGTTTCATGTTCGGTTTTGAATTAGAGACGTTAAGATAAATCAACGTCGACTATAACCCTCAGCCTTCCAAGCTAACGATGCGGGTTCGATTCCCGCTACCCGCTTTATCTATTATTCTAGGCTAGTAAAGTCTAGAATAATAATATAGGATGCATTAGAATCTAAATTCTAATCTAATAGAATACCAAAGTTCGAATATTTTATTCAAATAATTAATAATCTTAATTAATTAAGATACTATGATATAATATTTGATAGTATATCAAATTTGAAAAATTTTGAGTATTTATTATACATACCTTTTTTTACTAAAAATAAATTACATTTTGAATTTTTTATTTATATTAATTTTCTATATTAATAGGGAATTCTAAAAATCTAATAATTATCTCGCATTCTTTAATTCTTTATCTTTAATCTTTAAAGTAAAAAAACAAATTGGAATGAAAAGCGTCCATTGTCTAATGGATAGGACAGAGGTCTTCTAAACCTTTAGTATAGGTTCAAATCCTATTGGACGCATGGACGCAATTGATTTCCATATCTTTGTTAGATTTTTATCTATGTCAAAATTTAGGGTTTTTCTAAGAGACACTTAATCTTATACTTAAGATTATACTAGATATTCGAATTTTATTCTAAATATAAACAGAATTATTTCTAGAAATAGATATATAGTATGCTATACTATAATAAGCTTTTATAGTACAATTGATTAATTCATTTTATTAAATGGATTAATTCATTTTATTACTCTTACTTTAATAATCTAATGCAAAATAATCTAATTCAAAATTCTAAGTAAAATTTTAATTTAAATAAAATTCTTTGCTTTTATTCTTTTCTTTTATTCTAGAAACTTTTCATTCCAATTGAGTACTAATAGTACTTGAATTTAAAAGTGATCAATGCCTTTGCCCTTGAGTTTATACCTATAACTGCTCCTGAAGTAGAAAGCGTTCCGTTTGTTCTTGAATAGCTTCTTTCAAAAGGGCTTCTGCCTCTTTGGTGAATATCTTGGTCGAAGATATGATTTCTTGGAACTGAGGTTTATTCGTTTTTAAATAAGTACGTAACTCAACAAGAAATTTTCTTACTTGTGCAATTTCTAATGAATCGAGATAGCCATTGGTTCCAGTATAAATAGTCATTATCTGTTCCTCCACCGTGAGAGGAGCAGATTGGGATTGTTTGA